AAGATCGTCTCCCGAATAAAGAAAGAGCAAGAGTCAAAAAAAAGACAGCGATTCAAATCAAGATTTTTTCGGTATCAAATCACAAAACAAAAATAAATAAAATATATGTATTGTATCAGACTACTTGTCTTCTTGTAGTTGGATCTCCAAGTTTTTGGAATGCTCCAAATTCCACTTGAGCATCCAAATCTGGGTCAATACCAGCAAAAACATCCCTGAACAAAGTTCTAGCGCCATGCCAAATGTGTCCGAAGAAGAAGAGCAGAGCAAATGAAGCATGTCCAAAAGTAAACCAACCCCTCGGACTGCTTCGAAAAACACCATCGGATTTCAAAGTAGCACGATCTAATTCAAAAATTTCACCCAATTGAGCACGTCTAGCATATTTTTTCACAGTAGCAGGATCACTATAACTAACTCCATTGAGTTCGCCGCCATAGAACTCAACAGTTACACCTACTTGTTCGACACTATATTTGGATTCTGCCCTTCTAAAAGGAACATCGGCTCTAACAATTCCGTCTCCGTCTACCAAAACAACCGGAAATGTTTCAAAAAAAGTAGGCATACGACGTACAAAAAGTTCACGCCCTTCTTTATCCCTAAAGATAGGGTGTCCTAACCAACCAACAGCTATTCCATCCCCGTTATCCATTGAACCCGCTCTGAATAATCCCCCTTTTGCCGGATTATTGCCGATGTAATCATAAAAAGCCAATTTTTCAGGAATTTTAGACCAAACTTCAGATAAACTTTGCTTTTCAGCTAGTCCTGCACTAACTCTTCGATATATTTCTTGTTGGAAATATCCTTGATCCCATTGATAACGAGTGGGACCAAATAATTCAATCGGGGTAGTTGCTGAGCCATACCACATAGTTCCAGCAACTACAAAAGCTGCAAAAAAGACAGCAGCGATACTACTGGAAAGGACGGTTTCAATATTTCCCATACGTAATCCTTTGTATAGACGTTGGGGCGGACGGACACTAAGATGGAATAGACCCGCCAATATGCCCAAAGTTCCTGCTGCAATATGATGAGAGGCTATTCCTCCCGGAACAAAAGGATCAAAACCCTCCACACCCCATGCTGGATTTACAGCTTGTACCCTTCCGGTTAGTCCATAAGGATCGGATACCCATATTCCGGGACCATACAACCCTGTTACATGAAATGCGCCAAAACCAAAGCAAGCCACCCCCGAGAGAAATAAATGAATTCCAAAGATCTTGGGCAAATCCAAAGAGGGTTTCCCTGTACGTTCATCACAAAATATTTCTAGATCCCAATACACCCAATGCCAAATAGCTGCTAAAAAGCACAAGCCAGAAAACACAATATGTGCACCAGCCACACCTTCGTAACTCCAAATACCCGGATTCGTTAGAGTCCCCCCTGTGATACTCCAACCACCCCAGGAATTCGTTATTCCTAAACGAGTCATGAAGGGTATAACGAACATACCCTGTCTCCACATTGGATCAAGAACAGAGTCAGAAGGATCAAAAACCGCTAATTCGTATAGAGCCATCGAACCGGCCCAACCAGCAACCAGAGCAGTATGCATTATATGTACAGAAATTAAACGGCCGGGATCATTCAATACAACCGTATGAACGCGATACCAAGGCAAACCCATAGAAATACCCCCCCCTTTTTTTCAATTAAAAATAGACGCTATGTAACTTTATTGCACTGTAAAAAAACTATACTATGAACCTTACTTTCCATTTTTAGTGGTAGTGGATTATCTCGGGGAAAGGATTAAAATATGTCCTATTCTTTTAGTAAGAAAATCTTTTAATAAAAATAGAACAATTTTGCTCGTAGGAAGAAAAAGAAGCAGATTTATTCTACACCCGATAAGTACCAATACGCAATGGTAGGATGTTGACAGTATTTTATATAAGTAACTGCATCTAGATTTGTTTCTCATCCCAAAGAAAAGACCTATTTTTAACAAATTTATTTTAGTCATTCTATTCTGTCTTACTTTTTTATGAACTTCTTTTTTTTTTATCTCCGGATAAAAGATAAAATATTAGTAAGACAATAAACCTATTTTTACGCTTTCACATCAAAGTGAAATTATAGTACTTCATTTTTCTTTCGTTTAATGCCTATTGGTGTTCCAAAAGTACCTTTTCGAAATCCTGGAGAAGAAGATGCATCGTGGGTTGACGTATAGTGCGACTTGTCAGATATATTTGGTTATATGGTATTTCCCCATTATCTTACCCGATTGAGATATCCTCTCTTTCGCCCAAGAACGATTGATTGAATCATCAAAAATTTGGAGCGTGAAATGCAACGAATAAAATCAAAAAAAGAAATCCATTTTTTAGGGGATATACAGATTAATATTAGCAATTGTACTAATTTATGGTTGCTTTGGTTCGAACAATAAAATGAAATATCCAGGCTCCGTTTAGAAAAAACCAATTGGTAATAGATCTATTATTTCTAGTTAATATCATATTTTATTATATTCGATTTCTAATAGAAAAACAGAAGTGATCTCAAACTGTTAATAAATTAAGTAATATGATGAATGCATTGAATATTTCATATTTGGCGGAAGACATGAAATAAATTTTCATTGAAAAAAAGAAGTAGTAGGTGGATATTTGGCCTATATATGCAAATCAAAACCGGTCAGATCTTTACTCGGAGTAGAGCATAAACCTAAAAGAATTCAAGAAGACCATTCAGGAACAAGAAAATTACATCGTAATTTGGATTGAATTCCGATGAAAGAATACATCAATAAGAAGGTAGTCCGAAAAGTTTAGTGAATTTTTATTAGATTATTATTTTTTTTTTTAAGAAAAAAAACTAGAATTTACACATTGATTCTTTTTTTCGCGAAGTGTATTGAACCGTATGCATTAAAAGATGCATGTACGGTTCCGAGGGAATACAATTTTAGCCCACTCAACCGACTTTATCGAGAAAGATTTCTTTTTTTAGGACAAGAAGTGGATACTGAGATCTCGAATCAACTTATTGGTCTTATGGTATATCTCAGTATAGAGGATAATACCAAAGATCTGTATTTGTTTATAAACTCTCCAGGCGGATGGGTAATCCCTGGATTAGGTATTTATGATACTATGCAATTTGTGCAACCAGCCGTACAAACAATATGCATAGGATTAGCCGCTTCAATGGGATCTTTTATTCTGGTCGGAGGAGAAATTACCAAACGTCTAGCATTCCCTCACGCTTGGCGCCAATGAGTTTTTTATTTGATTTGAGATAAAAAAAAAAAGAAAAGAAGACAGGACTATGCCTTCGCGATATATGAAATAGGAATATTAAGTAATAATAGCATGGCACTTCGAATTCGATATTTAATTTTTTTCAAAATTGTTAACTTATGTATCGAAAGAGTAGTATGAGATAAAGGGTATTTCCCATTTTATCTGATATAGCAGGAAGACACATTTCAGCGTCACAAACTTTTTTGTTTTCACACCAAAAAACTCTTAAAAATATATATTATTCTGAAAGAATACAAAAAAAAAAAGAAACTTTGGGATTGCTAAATAACAGAGGAATTTTATATATAAAATATAAAGCAACGGAACCATCGTAGTATTTTTTTAACTACTCCAAAAAGAAGGGTGGTTATTGGATCATTTACCTATTGCTAACCCCTATAAATTTATTTTCTATTTCTTCAATGTATTTATAAGGTAAAAAAGGTATAAAAATTAATTCCATTGTAGAGCCGTATGCAATGTGTAAAAGATGCCTGTACGGTTGTTCAATTTTCTCTTTTTTCTATCGTTTTATTATATTAATATTATTCTTTCGAGATAGAATAATAATTTATTATGTTTTATTTCATCAGGGTAATGATCCATCAACCTTCTAGTTCTTTTTATATGGCATCGACGGGAGATTTTATCTTGGAAGCGGAAGAACTACTGACGCTGCGCGAAACCCTGACAAAGGTTTATGCACAAAGAACGGGAAAATCCTTATGGGTTGTTTCCGAAGACATGGAAAGAGATGTTTTTATGTCAGCAACAGAAGCCCAAGCTCACGGACTTGTTGATCTTGTAGCAGTTGAATAAAAAAAAGAGACCTTTTACGCAAGTATATAATGGGATATTATATCTTCTTACTGAAGTTAATACAATATTCTATGAATACAATACAGTAATCAAAAAGGATTCAACGGTTAGGATCGATCTAAACCATCCCATTCTCATATATGATTCAACATGCCAACTATTAAACAACTTATTAGAAACACACGACAGCCAATCAAAAATGTCACGAAATCCCCCGCTCTTGGGGGATGTCCTCAGCGACGAGGAACATGTACTAGGGTGTATGTGCGACTCGTTCAGATCATAAAAAGAATTGATCCAGTATAAGTGATATAGGATCGAATGTAAGAAGACCACTCATTATACGAAAAAGTAAAATATCTAAAAAAATCTATCGTTTCCTTCTATTGCGGTATCAAATTAATTTATGGTTGACATTGGTACAAATCCAATCACTTACACTTCTACACTTCTAATTTAAGATGATAAAGAATTCCCCATTGATAGCAAATGGTATTCATTAAGCAGGGAAATGCTATTTTAAAAGCAAAAAGATTATACCCTTAACTCTTGACTCCTGCAAGAACGGACTAACAAGGTCAGCTACTCAGCGAATCTTCATAATAAAAAAATACCGTTACTGTATAGGTGGGTCTCTGTGTGAAAGACCTATTACTGGATAATGATGGGTAGAGCCAAAAAGTGTAAACTGTACAAGTTAACAATAAGATTGATTAAATGAAATGAGGGAGGAGGCTCCGGTGTATAGAGAGGACCTCACCGTTTAAGAAGCAACCATAAAAACGAAGGAAACCACTATACCTATATTTACTACTTTTTTTTATTTACTATGTTTTTGATATCTAGTATCAATACAATTTATTATTTTGAGGTGAAAAGCCTAGAAAAAAATCGTGGTCAGGAAGGTTATAGTAGCAAAAGACATTGGAATTTTTTTTATACACTGGAAGAATCCGCTTTGTTATTAATAAATTAGGAAAGGTAAAGGAAATAACTGAAAGAAAAGAAATCAATTAGTTATTCATCAAAGTTTCATTTATTCAATGACTAGAATTAAACGAGGATATATAGCTCGAAGACGTAGAACCAAAATTCGTTTATTTGCAGCAAGTTTTCAAGGGGCTCACTCAAGACTTTCTCGAACTATTACTCAACAGAAAATAAGAGCTTTGGTTTCGGCTCATCAAGATAGAGGTAGACAAAAGAGAGATTTTCGACGTTTGTGGATCACTCGTATAAATGCAGTAATTCGAGCGAATAAACTATACTATAGTTATAGTAAATTAATACACAATCTGTACAAGGGGCAGTTGCTTCTTAATCGTAAAATACTTGCACAAATTGCTATATTAAATAGAAATTGTCTTTATATGATTTCCAACGAGATCTTAAAATAAGATAAAAGAGATTGCAAGGAATCCAGTGTAATGTTTCCCAGGTGAGTGAATTTGGGAAGGTAGAGTAGAAATTAGTACGGTAAAATAGGATATAATATGATGGCGATAAAATCGTCACAATAAAAAAACACGTTAAAAAAAAGGATTTCTTCCCCAATTCTTTTTTTTCTTCCGACACGACAATAAAATTTCTTTTTTAAAATTTTTTGAACAAGATGTCAATTCGCATTTGAAGTCGGATTAAAGTTTTAGTTTGATTCAATTCAAGAACAAGCTTATTTATTTTTAATTATAAGGCCAATAGTTCTAGGAGTCGGCTCATTTCTTTCAAATTGTTTCTCATTATTAAGAAAAGGTAACAAAGATAAAATACGGGCTTGTTTTATAGCAATAGTAATTAATCGTTGTTGTTTTAAGGTCAATCTATTCACTCGCCTAGATAATATCTTTCCTTGTTCACTAATAAATCGACTAATTAAACTCATATTTCTATAATCAATTCGATCCCCCGATACAATCGGGGGCAAACGCCTACGAAAAGATCGCTTAGATTTAAGAAAGAGTCGCTTGGATTTACCCATGGTTTTTTTATTCCTTGTCCTGAAAATCCTAATTCTATTTTGATCGTATCAGAAATGATTTCGAATTAAAAAAAAGGATTGTTTTGTTTATTTTTTATTTAAATAAATATAGGATCTGTTATATATAATTTTATAATTTTTGTTCTATAAATAATATTAATATAGAATAATTATTATATAAAATTGGAAAGCAAGGCGGACGCGCGAGCGGTCGGTTAGATCTATTTCTTTATCTCCCCGTGAATCGTATGTTTGTAACAAGAGGTACAGAATTTTCTCAATTCCAATCGACTAGGCGTATTATGTCGATTTTTTTGAGTAATATATCGGGAAATGCCCATATTAACGCGGTTTCGAACACAACTGGTACACTCCAAAATAATCGTTACTCGGGCATCTTTACCCCTGGCCATGAACCTCCTTTGGATGTTTTCTTTTTCCATTTGCGGATCCGAAGCGAAGAAGAAATAAAAAATAGAAGTTGCTAAATTGAAATCCAATTATGAAAGATTTCCTTGCAATCTCTCAATATAGTAATATAATGATTTCTAACTCTATACTTAGAATTTCTGTACAATATTGAATTTTTCATTCAATTATCTTGTATGATATTATTGTCACAACTATTGCATTTTCTTTATCACGCTATTATAACTTAATTGAATTTTGGTCCCGGAACCCCAAGTTCATAGTTTGACTAGGGTGAATCCACTCTTCTTTTTTTATAATTAAAAGTTTTAATTATAAAAAAAGAAGAGTAAGAGAGGGGATTAGTCACAGATATTTAATTGTAGCTCTAATTTTCTTCACCCCCTTTGGGTCTCACTTACTATAATGAAAAAAAGGGAAATATTAACGCATCCGGAAATAACCGATTGATCTCTATCAATAAACCTGCTAAAGAACCAAACCATAGAGTACTTACTACTGGTGCCACAGAAAGATATGTTTTGAGATTTCGCATTTAAAGCCCTCCTTCTTTTTTTTATTTTATTCTAATTTGTAATACATATATAGTAATACATATATGACCAAATGTGTATATGTAGTTAATGACTGACACTTGTATTTTTACGTAGAATACCTAATGCATGTACAACAATTCCGTAAAAATTTGCCCTTTCTTAAAAAGAAAGATGTCCTGTTCTGTCTGAGAATTACCGACAAATATTCATTTTTTTTTTGTTTCATATTTCTTCACTACGTATATAATATCAATCTATTATTTTTATATGATATGAGATAAAAAAAAGAGGAAAGGACAAGTTGGTATATCAATGAAAGAAATAAAGATGTGGAAAAGAACACAGGGATTCTCTACAATAACACTGTAGACTAATTGAAAGGGATGTAGCGCAGCTCGGTAGCGCGTTTGTTTTGGGTACAAAATGTCACAGGTTCAAATCCTGTCATCCCTACCGAGTACTTATCTTATGA